ACAAGAAATTCCCGACATTTTGTCGAAAAAGAATAGAAACAAGCAAAAGACTTTTCATAATTTTTTTGCTCATACATAACATAATTGGAATTGCGAACAAAAATTTTGTTCTTTTTACAAACCTGATGTTGATAAATTTGCGGATCTAGAAATTCATTTCGGACAATTGAACCTTCTCAAACTGTTTCTTTTTAAGAACTAAAAAGATTTGTGCCAAAACAACAGATGCCAAAAAGAACAAAAGGCCTTGGACACGTAGTGGATCTTGAAGTACTATTTCTGCATCTCCCTGACCAAATCCACCCACATTAGGATTACTTGTTAATGGTTGATCAAGTTTGATAGATTCGCCCTCTGAAACACGAAGTTCTGGTCCTGGAGGGATAATATCAACCGCTTGGCGTCCATCCAATGCATCCGTTATGGTTATTTCGTACCCCCCTTTTTCTTTTCGTATGATTTTGCTTACTATACCCGCTGCTGTAGCATTATAAACCGTATTGTTACTTTTTGTCCCGTCGGGATAAATCTGGCCCCTTCCCCTGTTACCACCTACGTATATTGGGTATTTTAAGAAGTGAACATCTTTATTAGTCGCGGGATCCGGGGAAAGAATAGGAAAAGCGATTTCACTATATTTCTTACCAGGAACGGGCCCTATCACAAGAATATTTTTTTTAGTGGGGCCGTAATTCTGAAAAGATAGATTGCCTATCTTTTCTTTCATCTCGGGAGAAATACGACTGGGGGGGGCTAATTCAAACCCTTCCGGTAAAATAAGAACGGCCCCTACATTCAACCCCCCCTTTTTACCATTAGCAAGAACTTGTTTCAGTTGCATATCATAAGGAATTCTAACAACTGCTTCAAACACAGTATCAGGAAGTACCGCTTGCGGAACCTCAATATCCACAGGTTTATTAGCTAAATGGCAATTGGCGCATACAATACGACCAGTGGCTTCTCGTGGATTTTCAAAACCCTGCTGCGCAAAAATGGGATATGCATTTGAAATGGAGGCCCGAGTTATTATATATATCATGAGTGATACGGAAATGAATCGAGTAATCTCTTCCTTTATCGAAGAAAAAGTATTTCTAATTTGCATGGTCCAATCGTTGATCCCGAAAATTTCTACAATAAAATTGGGTAGGTCGCTAGTATAGTTCCCTATCCACGATTTTGCTATTTACTAAAATAATTTTACTGGAATCTGGAATATAGGAGGAATCCTCTGAATGGGTAGAAAGAGTAAGGTAAGTACGACCTGGAATGCTTTGCTTAGGTCCAAAGTAAGAAACATTCTAATTGACTCGTTTTTCAGTCATTCATTGAATGATAAATCACTACAAGTGACGGAGATACACGATTTAAATAAAGGAAAATCCAATATTTGAAAATTGTATCTAGAATGACTGGAAAAGTGGAAACAAGACCAGATATAATTTGATCATTATGAAAAAATCCAAAATCGTTATAGACATAGCCAATCATTAGTTCCCAACCGTGGGGCGAATGGAATCCGATACATAAATCAGTTACTAAAAGAATGGAAAAGGCTTTTATTGTGTCGCTTAAATTATATAGGAATTCTTGAACCCAAGAATTAAGAAAAACAAGTTCTTCATTACCCAGAATAGAATAAGCACTTAGAATAACGAAACAGATTAGATTTGTCGAGAAGTGCAAAATTGTATGGATATGATCCTCATCGTGTATCTTGATCAATTGGATTGTTTCTTTGTGGAGCCCCATACGAAACTTTTGTAGATGTCTTTCCGGGAATTCCTTTACCATTTCATCCAAGAGAAATAGCTCCTCTAATTCTATGAATTTTTCTAGAATACTCTTTTCTTGAATATCGTTCAAAAAGGTTTCGGATTGCCTAGTATTCCACCAATTAGTAACCAAAGATTCTAGACTTTTATTAAAAGAGAGAGTGATCCACCGGGGCAAAAAGACTACAAATACTATAAATGAAAGATATCGAAGGGGAATAGATGCGCTCTTTTTTGTCATTTTTTCATCTGTGAATTGTCACCTCATTCGTTGACTCTATGCGATCTAATATTTCTATCAAGCATAAGTTCTATTATAAGGTATCGTACCTATTAATTATTAATTTATTAATCGAGCCCCCATTTTTTAGTTGTGATTCAGAGGTTAGTCCTTTAATCTAGTGTAGAAAAAATACAGAAATAGAAGAAGAATCCACTTCGAATTCGAATTCAAATGAAGAAATAATAAAAAAATAGATTGTTTCCAGATATCTTAATTGATTAAATATTCGAAGTAATTACTCCCCTTTGATGAATGCCCGAAAGATTCAAATAAAGATTCCAATAATGAATATTTTTCGGATTTCGAAATGAAAGAACTTCCTGTTTATTAAAAAAGAAAATATCAAATATTTCGAAAAAAAATTGACAGACAAAAACAAAAAGGGTTTCGTTTTATATTATGGCTTATGGCCGCCACGTACACGTTTGCCTTGCTTTGGCCCCACGAGGCGTTCTGAAGAAACTTTAATTAAGTAAGTTATGCTTATAGAAAAAAGGATTCTTAGGGGTTTTCCTCTTGCTGAGAAAGCATTTATTTTGCAGTTTCTTTTTTCAAAATACTTCAATTGGTACACGCAAGAAATAGGCCAATTCCGCAGCCTTTTGCTCAATTTCCCGTGGAGTCAAATTCTCATCAGTACGAGTCAAGGGAACGTCTCCCAGGCCTCTTATTTCCATATAAAGGACACGACGAGCATAAATACCCTCTTTTACTTCTATTCTGATGGACTGAATATCTTTCATAAGGAATCGTAAAAAGATGCGGCGATTTTTTCCAGGAAATCCCCAACGAAAAATGCGCACTATTCCTTCTTTTCTATCAAATCGATCATAACCGCTACCTACATTCCATGTAATTGTGCACCACAAATAGGAACTAATAAAGAGACCCGCGATCCCATAGAAAGACATTACGATCCCTTGTGGGAAAAAAGGGATTTGTTGAGACGGAAAGAAGGATATCAAATTCTTATCAAGATAACTAGAAATTCCAACCAAAAAGAATCCTAATGAACCTAAAAAAAGGATAAACGCCCAGCAGAAATTACTTGTTTTGCGAGATCCTGCTATAAATTCTATCCATATATATTCTGATCGCCAACTCATACATAGTAGATCCAGTTGCATTTTATGGAATAACAAAAAAAGTTTCACTTTACTTTTTTTCCGAAGTAACTCTCATCACCTAGTACTATTCTGATGTGAACTTTTAGTAGTAATTAATCGAATTGGTTAGATATAATAAAATAAAAGCATCCCCTTCATATGATTCCCTATCAATAGCTACATACATATGGATAGATTGACTTTAATTTCAGACATGAGTTCGGATCCCAGCCTTTTTTTGTAATTGCTAGAATTCGTCTGTCCATATATCATGTTTACGCATGTATAAGATCTTTTTCATTTATGTTCGGAGAAAGCCACCTGTTATTCTTATACAATATTCTACTAAATGGATATCCTTGTTCGCTAAGTCTTGAAAAAAAAACTAGATGAGATTTGACCACATCAGATTTAAAAAATCTTTTTTTTTTGAACATGAAGAAATAAAGAGGCCATTGCAATTGCCGGAAATACTAGGCCCACTAAAGGCACAAAAAAGGAGGGTAAGTTGTTGAGAATTGTCATAGAATGGGGTACCTCGATTTAATATTTGTACCTGTTATTGTTATAAGGATATCTTATAATAATTATAATTCATATTCTTATATTGTTCTTATCTTCTTCTTCTAATTTCTTTTTTAATAAAAAAAGAGTCTCTTAAAAATTTAAAAATCCCCGAAAGATTCGTTAGAATCCGACCCAAGAGCAGGAATTCTTATAAAAAGGGGACTTCTTGGGAGATATAGAAAGATACAAGATTCTATATTTTCTATATTTGAAATATATACATATAGAAGAGGCGAACAGAACACGAAATTCGTTTTATTTGCCTTGCCTCCTAATTCGAAGGAAGAATTCGCTTTGTTGTTTTTTTACCGATATTACTAATCAGCAATATCGGTAAAAAAACAACAATTATCCGCATGATTCTTTCTACAATTAAATCTTATGTCACCAAATAAAAATTCATTTTTTCGGTTTTTTATTTTGATTCTGATAAACTAACTAACTAGTTGTTCGCCACAAAAAAAAGTTGAACTCAAGACTCTACTTGATTGAATTTTTATTGAAAGGAAAAAAGGCGTGTAGCTGAAATAGCTCACTCAGAACACCTTTTAAAGGGTTACGTGGTACGATTGGATCGAATAAGCCCTTATGGAATAAATATTCAGCCGCTTGTGAACCTTCAGGTACTGTCTTATTCAATGTTTGTTCAATTACTCTTTTACCCGCAAATGCAATATAGGCATTAGGTTCGGCAATAATGATATCCCCCAACATACCAAAACTAGCTGTTACTCCACCAGTAGTAGGAGATGTAAGAATTGATACATAGAATAACTTTTTATTTGATTGATAATCATATAAAGCAGAAGATATTTTAGCCATTTGCATCAAGCTCAAACTTCCTTCTTGCATGCGTGCCCCTCCGGAAGCACACACTAGAATAAGAGGTAAAAGTTTATTGGTAGCATACTCGATCAAACGGGCGATTTTCTCGCCTACTACGGATCCCATACTACCCCCCATAAACTGAAAATCCATAACCCCAATTGCGACGGGAATCCCGTTTAGTTGACCTGTACCTGTTTGAACAGCCTCTGTTAATCCTGTTTTTTTTTGATAAGAATCAATACGATCTTTATAAGGTTCCTCTTCTGAATGAAATTCAATGGGATCCAGAGAAACCATGCCGTCATCCATCGGATCCCAAGTACCTGGATCCACCGAAAGTTCGATTCTATCTGAACTACTTATTTTCAAATAATATCCGCATTGTTCACAAATATTCATTTTTGACTTCAAAAATTTCTTATAATTTAATCCATAACA